GAATTGGGACCAAGAACAAAATGGTTCTATAGAAGAGGTTCATGCTTCCTTTGTTGAGGTAAGGGCAAATGATCTAATTCGCGATTTCATAAGAATTGAGTTAGTAAAGTCCACTATTTCGTATACCGGAAAAAGGTATGATAGGGCAAGTTCCGGATTGATTCCCGATAATGGATTAGATTGCACCAATATCAATCCTTTTTATTCCAAGGCGAAGATTCAATCACTTAGCCAACATCAAGGAACTATTGGTATGTTGTTGAATCGAAATAAGGAATGCCAATCTTTGCTAATTTTGTCATCATCCAATTGTTCTCGAATTGGTCCATTCAATAGTTCGAAATATAACAATGTGACAAAAGAATCGGATCCCCTAATTCCAATTAGGGATTATTTAGGTCCCTTAGGCGCTATTGTACCTAAAATATCGAATTTTTATTCATCTTACCATTTAATAACTCATAATCAGATCGTGTTAAAGAAATATTTGCTACTTGACAATTTGAAACAGATTTTCCAAGTACTTCAAGTACTTAAATACTGTTTAATAGATGAAAATAGAAGGATTTATAATCCCGATCTATGCAGTAACATCATTTTGAACCCATTCCATTTGAATTGGTGCTTTCTCCATCATGATTATTGTGAAGAGACATCGATCAAAATTAGCCTTGGACAATTTATTTGTGAAAATGTATGTCTATTTAAATACGAACCACACGTAAAAAAATCTGGTCAAATTTTAATTGTTAATGTCGACTTTTTAGTTATAAGATCGGCTAAGTCTTATTTGGCTACTCCTGGAGCAACTGTTCATGGTCATTATGGGAAAATCCTTTACGAAGGAGATACATTAGTTACATTTATATATGAAAAATCGAGATCTGGTGACATAACGCAAGGTCTTCCAAAAGTAGAACAAATCTTAGAAGTGCGTTCGATTGATTCAATATCGATGAACCTCGAAAGGAGAGTTGAAGGTTGGAACGAGCGTATACCAAGAATTCTTGGGATCCCCTGGGGGTTTTTGATTGGAGCTGAGCTAACCATAGCCCAAAGTCGTATCTCTTTGGTTAATAAGATCCAAAAGGTTTATCGATCCCAGGGGGTACAGATCCATAATAGACATATAGAGATTATTGTACGTCAAGTAACATCAAAAGTGTTGGTTTCAGAAGATGGAATGTCTAATGTTTTTTCGCCTGGAGAATTAATCGGATTGTTGCGAGCGGAACGAGCAGGGCGCGCTTTGGACGAATCGATCTGTTATCGGGCAATCTCATTGGGAATAACAAGAGCGTCTCTGAATACTCAAAGTTTCATATCCGAAGCAAGTTTTCAAGAAACCGCTCGAGTTTTAGCAAAAGCTGCTTTACGAGGTCGTATTGATTGGTTGAAAGGCCTGAAAGAGAACGTTGTTCTGGGGGGGATTATACCTGTTGGTACCGGATTCCAAAAATTTGTGCACCGTTCAAGGCAAGACAAAAACATTTATTTGGAAATCAAAAGAAAAAATCTATTCGAGTTGGAAATGAGAGATATTTTGTTACACCATAGAGAATTATTTTGTTCTTACGCGACAAACAATTTCCATGAGACAAATTTACATGAGACATCAGAACAATCATTTATGCGATTTAATGATTCCTAAGAGCGGATTCATTTTCACTTTAACTATCTTTTAACTATACTGGTCTGATTATTGATTTGGTAATAAATAAAATAAGTAATTTTAAAAATTTATGGTTTGTGCCGTGTATCAATGGTCAATCCCCGGTAGAAGGTTCCATCGGAACAATTATTTATTTCAAGGTACCTCGTCTCTTTGTTAATAATACGAAAAAGAAAAAACAAAAAGGAAGTGTGGGAAAAAATGACAAGAAGATATTGGAACATCAATTTGGAAGAGATGATGGAAGCAGGAGTTCATTTTGGTCATGGTACTAAGAAATGGAATCCTAGAATGGCCCCTTACATTTCTGCAAAGCGTAAAGGTATTCATATTACAAATCTCGCTAGAACTGCTCGTTTTTTATCAGAAGCCTGTGATTTAGTTTTTGATGCAGCAAGTAGGGGAAAAAACTTCTTAATCGTCGGTACCAAAAATAAAGCATCGGATTCAGTAGCATCAGCTGCAATAAGGGCTCGGTCTCATTTTATTAATCAAAAATGGCTCGGTGGTATGTTAACGAATTGGTCCACTACGGAAACGAGACTTTATAAGTTCAGGGACTTAAGAGCAGAAGAAAAGATGGGGAAACTCAACCGTCTCCCCAAAAGAGATGCAGCAATGTTGAAGAGAAAATTATCTACCTTGCAAACATATCTCGGTGGGATCAAATATATGACGGGATTGCCTGATATTGTGATCATCGTTGATCAGCAAGAAGAATATACGGCTCTTCGAGAATGTGCCATTTTGGGGATTCCAACGATTTGTTTAATCGATACAAATTGTGACCCAGATCTTGCAGATATTTCGATTCCAGCCAACGATGACGCTATAGCTTCAATTCGATTGATTCTTAACAAATTAGTATCCGCAATTTGTGAAGGTCGTTCTAGCTATATAAGAAATCGTTGATTATGATTAAGATTAAGAATAATAAAATTAGTTAATGTTAATTATTGGGCAACTCCATAGATTTATTGGATCGGTTACTTTTTTTTTGAATTTTTAAAAATAGATAAAAAAAAAGAACTGGGGATATTGATATATATTATGATGTTATGTGATTTCTTGGTATCCTAAATATATGATTAATGATTCAAGTTGGTGAGTTGAGAAAGAAATGGTTGAATCAAACTAATTCCTTTTTTGAAGTTCAATTTCTATCAGAGGACAATATGAATGTTATACCATGTTACATTAAAACACTCAAGGGGTTATACGATATATCGGGTGTAGAAGTAGGCCAACATTTCTATTGGCAAATAGGAGGTTTACAAATCCATGCCCAAGTACTTATCACTTCTTGGGTCGTAATTGCTATCTTGTTAGGTTCAGCCATCATAGCTGTTCGGAATCCACAAACCATTCCGACCGACGGTCAGAATTTCTTTGAATATGTCCTTGAATTTATTCGAGACTTGAGCAAAACCCAGATTGGAGAAGAATATGGACCTTGGGTTCCCTTTATTGGAACTATGTTCCTATTTATTTTTGTTTCTAATTGGTCAGGTGCCCTTTTACCTTGGAAAATCATACAGTTACCTCATGGGGAGTTAGCTGCGCCCACGAATGATATAAATACTACTGTTGCTTTAGCTTTACCCACGTCAGTGGCATATTTTTATGCAGGTCTTACCAAAAAAGGGTTGGGTTATTTCGAGAAATACATCAAACCAACTCCAATACTTTTACCAATTAACATCCTAGAAGATTTCACAAAACCCTTATCTCTTAGTTTTCGACTTTTCGGGAATATATTGGCTGATGAATTAGTAGTTGTTGTTCTTGTTTCTTTAGTCCCTTCAGTAGTTCCTATACCTGTCATGTTTCTTGGATTATTTACAAGTGGTATTCAAGCTCTTATTTTTGCAACGTTAGCCGCGGCTTATATAGGCGAATCCATGGAGGGTCATCATTGACTAGTTTTCGAAATAGTCTTTTTTTTTAGCTTATCCCAATTCATGCATGGTTCAAGATAATCTGCTTGGTTGGAGAACATAATAGATATAAATACGTATGAATATATGACCTAGAGTCGTAGGAGAGAAGATGAACGATATTACGGAATTGTAAAAAAAAAAAGATGGGTTGGGGAGGTCACACTAGATGTATGTAATGTCTATAAGTCCAGCCACTTTTTGTGTGGGTTTCGAGGAATGATTCTATAATCCGATTCAATATAAAATGTGGCCAGTTTACGTTATGGAAGAAAGAAATGTATATGTAATATGTATATGTAATATTAGATATTCACTAGTTATATAGTCCTATCTATATATAAATAGAAGTCCTTATGCCTTACCTATATACTAACTAACTATATATATATCTAACTATATGCTATATATATGTAATATATATATAGCAATATATATAGATAGCAATATATATAGCAAAATAAATAAAGCAAAATAAATAAATATATATATATATATATATGTATTGATATACATATTGATATCGTTATATTGATATATTGATATCGTTGATATCGATCATATTGATATCCATTGCATATATTGATGATTGCATATATTGATTTGATTGCAGTTTACTGCATTTAGATTAGATGGATTACAAGATAAGTCAAGTCCTTTCTTCTGTTTCATTTGTGATTGTGTATTGGATGAAAAAACAGATGAACTCAAGGATATAGAAGAGTAAAGAACGAAGGATGGAATGAAAGAATGGTTGGAAAGAAAGAAATGCAATAACTAGAGCCGTATGTATATGGATTTACAAAAACTTCATCATGGGTAGAAACAAAAAATGAGATATCGAAGTAGTTCTGATGATTCAGTAATATTATCATTAGTTTTTAGTTACTCCGACCCAATAGATCTTAATGATCAAACTTAATGATAAAATTAAGTAATAATTCATTGGTTGATTGTATCATTAACCATTTCTTTTTTTTTGGTGTGAGGAACTTACCATGAATCCACTGATTTCTGCCGCTTCCGTTATTGCTGCTGGATTGGCTGTAGGACTTGCTTCTATTGGACCCGGAGTTGGTCAAGGTACTGCTGCAGGCCAAGCTGTAGAGGGTATTGCGAGACAACCAGAAGCAGAGGGTAAAATACGAGGTACTTTATTGCTTAGTCTAGCTTTTATGGAAGCTTTAACAATTTACGGACTGGTTGTGGCATTAGCGCTTTTATTTGCGAATCCTTTTGTTTAATCCTAGAAATGTAAAAAAGTACCTTAGATTACATACTTATTTTACTTTTTTTCTTTATTAACTTGAAATTAAATTGTCGTTTGCTTCTTCGAATTATATCAACACTTTACTCCTATAATTACTTATTTGTTGAGACTACAGGAAGGA